ATATATTCTATGAGAATATAGATTGCTTTTTTAACAATGTTCTATTTAAAATCGAAATGTTAGCTGGAATGTGATTGTTGTTTCTGATTTTTTTCTTCGATGAATCTTTTTTTTTTTTTTCAAAAACTGAATCGAGATGCGGAAGAATCCATATTCCCAGAAAATACTATAGATTATGGTGTTTATACATCAGCCCAACCAATGACTATTCATGATTCCATAATTGAATCAATTCCATACCGGTTCTTAGAGGAATGTTATGGTAAAACTTCGTTTGAAACGATGTGGTAGAAAGCAACGTGCGACTTGAAGGACACGATCCGTTGTGGATTTGTACATCCACCATTTTATGTAGGAATGAAGGTGCTCTTGGCTCGACATCATTGGTTCTGTTTCACTAGAACCCCTCGTTTTTTGTTGTCTTGGAATGTAAATAGTCCATGATGGAGCTCGAGTAGAAAGTCTTAATTTATTTTTCGGGGCAAGGGTCTAGGGTTAATGCCAATCAATAAAAAAATTGAAACAACTTCGTAAATATATCTTCGGTATGGAAATCGAAAGAATCCAATTCGAGCAAGTTAAAAATTCCAAAATTTCTTGATTTCTTGGAATTGATCAAACTTTTTCGATCCAAAGTGTTTCACGAGGGAATCCATCGTCTTGTGGGATTCTTTCCTAGAAATCGCAAAAGGGGTATGTTGCTGCCATTTTGAAAGGATTAAAAAGCACCGAAGTAATGTCTAAACCCAATGATCAGTGTATCGAACAAATATAATTCATTGTGATAAATGAAGTGGATCTATTTAGTTTTATTTTATGTTTTAAATTAATTAGAAAGTGTGAGTGTATTTTTTTAGATTTCTTCTTTCAATGGTTTTTGGTTGTCTTGTCTAATCTCTTTATTTCTTTTTCTTCGGATTGGATCTACACAATTTTTTTCGATATTTTCTTCGGGTTGCTAACTCAACGGTAGAGTACTCGGCTTTTAAGTGCGGCTAGTGTCTTTTACACATATGGATGAAGTGAGGGATTCGTCCATACTCTCGGTAAAGTTTGGAAGACCACGACTGATCCTGAAAGGGAATGAATGGTAAAAATAGCATGTCGTATCAACGGAAAGTTCTGAAAATATTTCATTGTTCCTAGATGGGTATAAAACCTTGTTAGAATTCTTGGAACGGAACAAAATAAAGTTGGGTCGAATGAATAAATGGATAGGGCTGCGGCTTCAATTAAATTATAGGGAAAGAAAAAGCAACGAGCTTTTGTTCTTAATTTGAATGATTCCCGATCTAATTAGACGTTAAAAATTTATTAGTGCCTGATGCGGGAAGGGTTTCTTGTCCCATGAGTGGATTCTCAATTTTTTTAATGAATCCTAACTATTACCATTTTCGATTATGGAGATGTGTGTGTAGAAGAAACAGTATATTGATAAAGAAAGTTTTTTCCGAAGTCAAAAGAGCGATTAGGTTGAAAAAATAAAAGATTTCTAACCATCTTATTATCCTATAACACTATAACATAGACCAATTAAATGAAACAAAAAAAAAAGAGATGATAGAGAATCCGTTGAGAAGTTTACCTGTATCCAAGGTATCTATTCTTACTATAATGCTTTGTTTTAACTGTATCGCACTATGTATCATTTGATAACCCTCAAAATCTTCCATCTTTGGTTCAAATCGAATTTCAAATGGAAGAAATCCAAAGATATTTACAGCCAGATAGCTCGCAACAACACAACTTCCTATATCCACTTATCTTTCAGGAGTATATTTATGCACTTGCTCATGATCATGGTTTAAATAGAAATAGGTCGATTTTGTTGGAAAATCCAGGTTATAACAATAAATTTAGTTTCCTAATTGTGAAACGTTTAATTACTCGAATGTATCAACAGAATCATTTTCTTATTTCTACTAATGATTCTAACAAAAATCCATTTTCATTTTTGGGGTGCAACAAGAGTTTGTATTCTCAAATGATATCAGAGGGGTTTGCATTTATTGTGGAAATTCCGTTTTCTCTACGATTAATATCTTCTTTATCTTCTTTCGAAGGCAAAAAGATTTTTAAATCTTATAATTTACGATCAATTCATTCAACATTTCCTTTTTTAGAGGACAATTTTTCACATCTAAATTATGTATTAGATATACTAATACCCTACCCCCTTCATCTGGAAATCTTGGTTCAAACTCTTCGCTATTGGGTAAAAGATGCCTCTTCTTTACATTTATTACGATTCTTTCTCCACGAATATTGGAATTTGAATAGTCTTATTACTTCAAAGAAGCCCGGTTACTCCTTTTCAAAAAAAAATCAAAGATTCTTCTTCTTTTTATATAATTCTTATGTATATGAATGCGAATCCACTTTCGTTTTTCTACGGAACCAATCTTTTCATTTACGATCAACATCTTTTGGAGCCCTTCTTGAACGAATATATTTCTATGGAAAAATAGACCGTCTTGTAGAAGTCTTTGCTAAGGATTTT